TACATATATATCCTTATATCTATCAGTAATATTTCTCGAATTAATATAAAATTTTTTCTTGAATCAACAAAAAAAAGTATGGATAAATCCATTTACAATAATAAAACAAATGAAGAAAGAATTAATAAAAAAAACAAAAATACAATTCGTTTTATTTCAACTATAAAAAAATCACTTTATAATATTCTAACTAATAATTCGCAGAATTTTTGTGACCTATCTTCCTTGTCACAAGCATATGTATTTTATAAATTATCACGAAGCCAAGTTCTTAGCTTGTATAAGTTAAGATCTATTCTTCAATATCACAGAACATCCATTTTTCTGAAAGCCTCAATAAAAGATTTTTTTGGAACACAAGGAATAAAACATTTCCAATTTAAACCGAAGAGATTTACAAATTCTGGAATGAATCAATGGAACAACTGGTTAAGAGGTCATTATGAATATGATTTATCTCAAAAAAAATGGTCTAGATTAATAGCACAAAAATGGCGAAATAGAATTAACCAATGTCGTCCAATTCCAAAGCAAAATTCAAAATTAAATAAAGAAAATTCCTATGAAAAAGACCAATTAATTCATTACAAAAAACAAAATGCTTTCAAAGTATATTCATTCCCAAGTCAAAAAGAAAATTTGCACAAATGCTATAGATATAATCTTTTATCTTATGGATCCATTAATTATGAAAATAAGAGATATGCAAATATTTCTGGATTACCATGCCAAGTAAATAGAAATAGAGAGAATTCCTCTAATTATAACACACATAAAGGAAAAATTTTTCATATACGAAGGTATATCCCTATCAATAATTATCTAGAAAAAAATGATATTCTGTATATGAAAAAAAAAAAACCGAATAGAAAATTTTTTGATTGGAAAAGTATCAATTTTTGTCTTAGAAAGAAAAGAAATATTGAGACATGGATCAAGACCAATATCAATAGTAAAAAAAAAACTAAAATCGGGACTCAGAATTCGCAAAAAATGGAAAAAAAAGATCCATTTTTTCTTCCGATTCATCACGATCAAGAAAGAAATTCACCGAATGAAAAACTTTTTTTTTTTGATTGGATGGGAATGAATGAAGAAATACTAAATTGTCCTATATCAAATCTAGAACTTTGGTTCTTCCGAGAATTTTTACTACTTTATAATGCATATAAAATAAAATCGTGGTTTATACCAAACAAATTCCTTTTTTGGAATTCAAATAGAAAAAAGAATGTTAGTCAAAATAAAAACACCAATAGAAGACAAAAAAAGGTTATACCCTCAAATGAAAAAACAATTTTTGAATTAAAGAAAAAAGAATCCGCAAGCCAAAGAGATCTTAGCTCAAATATACAAGAAAATTTTGTATCTGTTCTCTCAAACCAACAAAAAGATATTGAAGAAGATTATTTGGGATCAGACATGAAAAAACGTAAAAATAAAAAACAATACAAAAGCAATACGGAAGCAGAACTCGATTTCTTCCTGAGGAGGTATTTCCTTTTTCAACTAAGATGGAAAAAGGCTGTGAATCAAAAAATGAGCAAGAATATCAAAATATATTGTTTCCTGCTTAAAATGAGAAATCCAAGAAAATTTACTATATCGTCAATTCAAAAGAGAGAATTGAATCTGGATATAATACTGATTCATAAGAATTTAACTCTTACAGAATTGATGAAAGCAGGGATATTGATTATTGAACCACTTCGTCTGTCTATACAAAATCATGGACAGTTTCTTATGTATCAAACAATAGGTATTTCATTAATTCATAATATATGTAGACAAGAAGGGTTTGGACGAATCTATTCCAAGGTATATCAAAATAGAACTGGAAATAGAGACAAAAATAATTATGATTTGTTTGTTCCTGAAAATATTTTAGCGTCTAGACGTCGTAGAGAATTGAGAATTCTAATTTGTTTTAATTCAAAGACTAAGCACGTTATGGCTAGAAATCCAATATTTTGCAACAAGAACAGCGTAAAAAACTGGAGTCAATTTGTAGATATCAATCAAGATATTGAGAAAGAGAAATTTATGAACTTTAAATTCTTTCTTTGGCCCAATTATCGATTAGAAGATTTAGCTTGTATAAATCGATATTGGTTTGATACCAATAATGGGAGTCAGTTCAGTATGTTAAGGATTCATATGTATCCACGATTGAAAATTCGTTGATGATCCATTTTTTGACTATATATCCTAGTATATCCGATAGATGAAAGCAAAGAGATGGATACAATACTTGTCTTCCATCTTATTCTAATATATGATACTAATTCAACGATGTATCAATGATATCTAGAAACGAATCACAAAAATCCTATTTAGTATTAATTCAAATTGAATTTTTTTTTCTTTTTAAAATGCAAAAATGTACTATTCTTTTCTATCCCTATCGGAATACGATTTTTAATTCGATTAATTCATTTTATATGACAAATTTTTTATTCCATAATAAATTAATATTTTTGTGTATACCAGATTAAAATAACTGGCATTATTATTACTGATCGGTAAAATTAGTGTTTGTAAAAAAGGGGGAAGAAATTGCTTTTATGGTAAAAAATGCGTTCATTTCAATTATTTCACAAAACGAAAAAGAAGAAAACAGGGGATCTGTTGAATTTCAAGTATTCAGTTTTACCAATAAGATCCGAAGACTTACTTCACATTTGGAAGTGCACAAAAAAGACTATTTATCTCAGAGAGGGCTGAGAAAAATTCTGGGAAAACGTCAACGCCTACTTGTTTATTTGTCAAAAAAAAATGGAATACGCTATAAAGAATTAATTGGTCAGTTGAATATTCGAAAAATAAAAACTCGTTAATTTGAAAAATAATTTTTAATTATTCACTTCAATTTTGATAAACCTCTTTTCACTTTCAACAATTCATGGAAGAATGAATCGGGAAAAAACTATGACTGCACCAGCTACAAGAAAAGACCTCATGATAGTCAATATGGGTCCTCAACACCCATCAATGCACGGTGTTCTCCGACTCATCGTTACTCTAGATGGTGAAGATGTTATTGACTGTGAACCAATATTGGGTTATTTACACCGAGGGATGGAAAAAATTGCAGAAAACCGAACAATTATACAATATTTACCTTATGTAACACGTTGGGATTATTTAGCCACTATGTTTACAGAAGCAATAACGGTAAATGCCCCAGAGCAGCTTGGAAATATTCAAGTACCTAAAAGAGCCAGCTATATCAGAGTAATTATGTTAGAGTTGAGTCGTATAGCTTCTCATTTATTATGGCTCGGGCCGTTTATGGCAGATATTGGTGCACAGACTCCCTTCTTCTATATTTTTCGAGAAAGAGAATTAATATATGACCTATTCGAAGCTGCCACCGGTATGCGAATGATGCATAATTATTTTCGTGTTGGAGGACTAGCTGCTGATCTACCTCATGGCTGGATAGACAAATGTTTGGATTTTTGCGATTATTTTTTAAGAGAGATTGCTGAATATGAAAGGCTTATTACACGCAATCCTATTTTTTTAGAACGAGTTGAGGGAATAGGCATTATTAGTGGTGAGGAAGCAATAAATTGGGGTTTATCAGGACCAATGCTCCGTGCTTCCGGAATCCAATGGGATCTTCGTAAAGTCGACCATTATGAGTGTTATGATGAATTTGACTGGGAAGCCCAATGGCAAAAAGAGGGAGATTCATTAGCACGTTATTTAGTACGAATCAGTGAAATGACCGAATCTATAAAAATTATTCAACAGGCTCTGGAAGGAATTCCGGGAGGGCCCTATGAGAATTTAGAAACCCGACGCTTTGATTTTGATAGAGGAAAGAATCCAGAATGGAATGATTTTGAATACCGATTCGTTAGTAAAAAACCTTCTCCAACTTTTGAATTACCAAAACAAGAACTTTATGTAAGAGTCGAAGCTCCAAAAGGGGAATTGGGCCTTTTTCTGATAGGAGATCAGAATGCTTTTCCTTGGAGATGGAAAATTAGACCGCCGGGTTTTGTCAATTTACAAATTCTTCCTCAATTAGTTAAAAAAATGAAATTGGCTGATATTATGACGATACTAGGTAGCATAGATATCATTATGGGAGAAGTTGATCGTTAAAATGATAATTAATACAATAGAAGTACAGGCTATCAATTCTTTTTCTAGATTGGAATATTTAAACGAAGTCGACGGAATCCTATGGATGTTTGTTCCTATTTTAACTCTTGTATTAGGAATCACAATAGGTGTATTAGTAATTGTTTGGTTAGAAAGAGAAATATCCGCAGGGATCCAACAACGTATTGGTCCTGAATACGCTGGACCTTTGGGAATTCTTCAAGCTCTAGCAGATGGGATCAAATTGCTTTTCAAAGAAAATATTATTCCTTCAAGAGGTGATAACCGTTTATTTAGTATTGGACCATCCATAGCAGTTATATCAATTTTATTAAGTTATTCAGTAATTCCTTTTAGCTCTCATCTTGTTCTAGACGATCTCAGTATCGGTGTTTTTTTATGGATTGCTATTTCAAGCATTGCTCCCGTTGGACTTCTTATGTCAGGATATGGATCAAATAATAAGTATTCCTTTTTAGGTGGTCTACGGGCTGCTGCTCAATCAATTAGTTATGAAATACCATTAACTCTATGTGTGTTATCAATATCTCTACGTGTGATTCGTTGAAACATAAACTTCTACTTTTCTAGGAAATAAATTTGAAAGGTGGAATATCCATTTTCATTTTTTTATTCCGCATTCGAATTAATGAAATAAACCAGATAGTTATATGAGTGAAAGAAAACGGCTTCTAAATTCGCAGTAAAAAGATTAAGTCTCATTTCCTATGTACAAGAGTTAAGTGAAAAGTAAAGAGTATAAACTCTTTGCCCCAAGATAAGATTGAGTAATTAATCATCATGTCTTGAAGCGGGTTTAAAAGGAAAAAATCAGCTCTATGGAGTTTGATTACCAGAAGTAGAGGATTGAGCAGCGGGTGGTG